AAGTAATAATTAATTCGGAATGGCGAAAAAGAAAAATTCAATTTCTATTGAAACAACTTCAAGCTGATCCTACCAATAAAGACATAATAAAACCAGTTATTGGGCTAAAAGAAATAAAAAAAAAAGTACCTCAATGGTCATACCAATTAATTGACGATTTTGATTTCGAACAAGAGGAGGCGATAAAAAACGAAGACCTTTTGGAAATTACTTGCCCCGTTGATTCAAGAGAAAGAAAAAGTATAGTAGTTTTTAATGATAGCCTAGAAGAGACTAATACTTCTAGTACTCCCCAAGATCCTAATAATAATGATGATGAAACAGACGGCATTTATTTGATACATTATTCACAAGAGTCGGATTTTGATCGAGACATAATTGCAGACTCGATACAAGCCCAAAGGCGTAAAACAGTTATGTGGAAAGCTTTTGAAGCAAACGTACATTCTCCCACTTTTTTGAACCGAATAGACAAAGACCTTTCTTTTGATTTTGATATTTCTTCCGAGACAATTAAAAACTATTTCCAAAATTATATATGGAAAAACCCAGAATTCAAAATTATAGATTATACAGAGCCAAGGGCAGAAGAAAGTACTGAAGAAAAAAAAAGAAAAGAAGAAGCACGTATAGAAATAGGAGAAATCTGGGACAAGCTTGTAGTTACTCAAGTAATAAGAGGTCTTCTATTAGTAAGCCACTCAATTCTGAGAAAATATATTATATTACCATCATTGATAATACTTAAAAATATCGGTCGTATAATATTCTTTCAATTTCCCGAATGGTCCGAGGATTTAAAAGATTGGAAGAGAGAAATGCATGTTAAATGCACCTATAATGGCGTTCAATTATCAGAAACCGAATTTCCTAAAAACTGGTTAAGCGACGGTATTCAGATAAAAATCTTATTTCCTTTTCATTTGAAACCTTGGCACAAATCGAAATTTAATCGACGAGAAACTTATAACTATCCAATGAAAAATAAAGAACAAAATCATGATTTTTTTTTTTTAACCGTTTTTGGAATGGAAACTGAACTTCCTTTTGGTTCTCCACGAAAAAAACTTTCATTTTTTGAACCTATTCTTAAAGAACTCAAAAAAAAACTTATAAAATTGAAAAAGAAATGCTTTAGAGTTATAATAATTTTAAAAGAAAGAATAAATTTATTTCTAAATATCTCAAAAGAAACAATAAAATTGTTTATTAAAAAGATTCACTTTAAAAAAAATCAAATAAAAATAAACGAATTATCAAAAATTAACCAAATTATATTATTTTTATTTGGATGGAGACAAATAGAAATAGATGAATTGAATGAAAGCAAAAAAGAAAAAACTTTCATAAGAAATAATGAGATAATTCATGAATCATCAATTAACATTGACTCTAGGAATTTCACAACTTTTTCATTGATAAAAAAAAAAATACACGATCTAACTGATCGAAGAAAGACAATAATAAATCAAATAGAAACAATTTCAAAAGACAACAAAAAAAAAATTATAAGCCTGCCTACAAATATTGGTTTTAACAAAATGCGTTATGATGATAAAAGATTGGCATTTTCAAAAAAAATTAGGCAGACATTAAAAATAAGAAATATTCAACTAATTCGTAAAGAAAATTATTTTCTAAACTTTTTAATTCAAAGGATATATAGAAAGATATTTCTATATATCAGTAATATTCCTAGAATAAGTGTACAACTTTTTTTTTCTTTTTTTTTTGAATCAACAAAAAAAATTCTTAATAAATACAGTTTCTATAATAACTATTTTTCCAATAATGAAACAAATGAAGAAAAGATTGATAAAACAAATCAAAATAAAACTCAGCTCTTTTATACTAGAAAAGAGTCAATTTTGAATATTAGTAATAAGAACCCACATCCTTTTTGTAATTTATCTTATTTGTCACAAGCCTATGTCTTTTACAAATTATCACAAAACACAGTTTTTAACTTTTATAATTTATATAAATTAAAATTGAGATATATTATTAAATATAATGGACCATCTTTTTTTCTTAAGAATGAAATAAAGAATTTTTTTATTAGAACACATAAAATATTAGATTCCGACTTAAGACATAGGAAGCTCCGAAATTCTGGAATACCTCACTGTAAAAATTTGATAAAAGGTTATTATCAAGATGATTTATCTCTATCTACGTTAGTACCACAAAAAAGTAAAAATATAGTAAATCAACACTTTATAGTTCAAAATAAACATTTAAACAAACATAATTTATATCAAAAAAACCAATTACTTAAAAAAAAAAAAAATGTTAAAAAACAATATAGATACAATCTTTTATCATATAATTTTATTAAATATAAGGATAAGACAGATTATTCTATTTTTGGATTACCCTTACAAGTAAATCATAACCACTATATTTTTTATAATTACAACAAACATAAACGAAAAGTTTTTAACAGGCCGGTCGATATTCCAATCAATAATTATCTAGTAGAAAAAAATATTATAGATATAAAGAAAAATTCCGATAGAAAATATTTTGATTGGATATTTCTCAATTTTCGTTTTAGGAAGAACACCGATATTCGGGCTTGGAACAATATGGATACTGACAATGACAATACTAAATATACTAAGATTAGGCCTAAGAATTCTAAAATAATTAATAAAATCGACAAGAAAAATCTTTTTTCTCTCACGATTGATCAAAATCAAGAAATAAACCAATCCAATAAAATAAAGCTTTTTGATTGGATGAGAATGAATGAAGAAATACTAAGCTGTCCCATATCAAATTTAGAACTTTGGTTTTTCCCAGAATTTTTGATACTTTATAATTCGTATAAAAGTAAGTCATGGGGCATACCAATCAAATTTCTTTTTAATGTAAACGAAAACCCCATTGAAAATAAAAACAACACTGTAAAAAAAAAAAAAAGAAATATTTTTATATCAATTTTTTCAAATCACATAAAATTTCTTAAATTAGAAAAAAAAAATCAAAGACAAAAAAACCGCGCAATACAAACAGATTTTGAATCAATTCTCTTAAACCAGGAAAAAGATAGTCAAGAAAATTATGCTGCACCCAAGAAAAAAAAAAAGAAAAAACAATACACTAAGAACATAAATCTAGATGCGGAGTTTGCTTTTTTAGTAAAAACATATTTGCTTTTTCAATTGAAATGGAATGATTTTTTAAATCAAAAAACAATAAATAACATTAAAGTATATTGTCTCTTACTTAGACTTATAAACCCAAAAGAAGTTACTATAGCTTCTATTCAAAGGAGAGAACTGAATCTGGATATTTTAATGATTGATAAAAATTTATCTCTTACAGAATTGCTTAAACAAGGAATATTAGTTATCGAACCCATTCGTCTGTCTATAAAAAAGCAAGCACAATTTATTATGTCCCAAACTATAGGTATTTCGTTGGTTCATAAGCATAAGAGTAAGTACACAATTAATCAAAAGTACATAGAAAAATCCCATGTTGATAAGAAGAATTCTGGTAAATTAATTTCAAAACATCAAACAAGGGCTGAAAATAGAGACAAAAATCATTACGATTTGTTTGTTCCTGAAAGTATTTTATCCCCTAGACGTCGTAGAGAATTGAGAATTCTAATTTGTTTCTATTTTATGAATAGAAATGATATGTTCCTAAATGCAAGTAGAACTTTTTGTAATGAAAAAAAGGAAAAGAGACCCGTTTTGAATAAAAGAAAAAGATATAAAAATACACTAATTAAATTAAAATTATTTCTTTGGCCTAATTATCGATTAGAAGATTTCGCTTGTATCAATCGTTATTGGTTTGATACCAATAACGGTAGTCGTTTCAGTATGATAAGGACACATATATATCCGCAATTTAAAAATTAACGTACCGTGTACTGAAAAAAAGTCAAATACGGGTGTATTTACTTTATTTCGAGTGTTGGATTGCGTATATGAAGACAAAAAGAAAAGAAGTACACAGACATTTGTTTTTTTACATGCCATTCTGATACATGATAATAATTGAATGCCATATCAATATCTATAAATGATGAAAAAAGATTCGTCATTTAGTTTATTTTTTCATTTTAGGGGTCTAATTTTTCTATTTTGTGAGTGTAAACAACCCTCTTTTTGTCTACCTATTTGAATATAATTTTAAAAGTGCTAATTCAAAATCAAAATTAAGATTATTCTATTATCTATTCAAAAAAAAAATAGTAGCACTATTATTATTGATCAATAAAAATATCTAGTAATAAGGGGCCAGTAGGGGGAGGAAGAAAAGATTTCAGTTCATGGTAAAAAAATCATTCATCTCAGTTATTTCGTACGCAGAAAAAGAAGAAAAGAGGGGTTCTGTTGCATTTCAAATACTAAGGCTTACGAATAGGATACGAACACTTTCGTCACATTTGGAATTGCACAGAAAAGACTATTTATCTAAGAGAGGCCTCCGTACAATTTTAGGAAAACGCCAAAGGATGCTGTCTTATTTGTCAAAGAAAAATCGAATACGTTATAAACAATTAATTAATCAGTTAAATATTCGGGACTCAAAACCGCGTTAATTTGAAGAGTAATTTTAATTTATTTGATTTATTAGATTAAATCTTGAAGTTTAATTCACTTATTTTCACTTTCAGTAATTCATGAAAGAATGAACGGAGGAAAAACCTATGAATATACCAGCTACACGAAATGACCCCCTGATAGTAAATATGGGCCCCCACCACCCATCAATGCATGGTGTTCTTCGACTCATCGTTACTCTCGATGGTGAAGATGTTATTGATTGTGAACCAATATTGGGATATTTACATCGAGGAATGGAAAAAATTGCGGAAAACCGAACAATTATACAATATCTACCTTATGTAACACGTTGGGATTATTTAGCTACCATGTTCACAGAAGTAATAACCGTAAAAGGACCAGAGGTGTTGGGAAATATCCAAGTACCTAAAAGAGCCTGCTATATCCGAACAATTATGTTGGAGTTGAGTCGTATAGCTTCGCATCTCTTATGGCTCGGTCCTTTTATGGCAGATATTGGGGCGCAGACTCCTTTCTTCTATATTTTCAGAGAAAGAGAATTAGTATATGATCTATTTGAAGCCGCCACTGGTATGAGAATGATGCATAATTTTTTTCGTATTGGAGGGGTAGCGGCCGATTTACCTTATGGTTGGATCGATAAATGTTTAGATTTTTGCGATTATTTTTTAACAGGAGTTACTGAATATCAAAAACTTATTACACGAAATCCAATTTTTTTAGAACGAGTTGAAGGAATAGGCATTATTGGGAGAGAGGAAGTAAAAAATTGGGGTTTATCGGGACCCATGCTACGAGCTTCTGGAATACAATGGGATCTCCGTAAAGTTGATCATTATGAGTGTTACGACGAATTTGATTGGGACGTACAGTGGCAAAACGAAGGAGATTCATTAGCTCGTTATCTAGTACGAATTGGAGAAATGACAGAATCCATAAAAATTATTCAACAGGCTCTAGAAGGAATTCCGGGGGGTCCGTATGAAAATTTAGAAATCCGAGACTTTGATAGAGAAAGGAATCCAGAATGGAATGATTTTGATTATCGATTTATTAGTAAAAAAACTTCTCCGACATTTGAATTGCCGAGACAAGAGCTCTATGTGAGAGTTGAAGCCCCAAAAGGAGAATTGGGAATTTTTCTAATAGGAGATCAGAGCGTTTTTCCTTGGAGGTGTAAAATTCGCCCGCCTGGTTTTATCAATTTGCAAATTATTTCTCAGTTAGTTAAAAGAATGAAATTGGCTGATATTATGACAATACTCGGTAGCATAGATATCATTATGGGAGAAGTTGATCGTTGAAATGATAATTGATAGAACAGAAGTACAAGATATCAATTCTTTTTCTAGATTGGAATTTTTAAAAGAGGCTTATGGAATTATATGGATACTTATTCCTATTTTTACTCCTGTATTGGGAATCACAATAGGTGTACTAGTAATTGTATGGTTAGAAAGAGAAATATCCGCAGGGATACAACAACGTATTGGCCCTGAATACGCGGGACCTTTAGGAGTTCTTCAAGCTTTAGCCGATGGGTCAAAACTTCTTTTCAAAGAAAATCTCTTTCCATCTAGAGGAGATACTCAGTTATTTAGTATCGGACCATCCATAGCGGTGATATCTATTTTATTAAGCTATTCAGTAGTTCCTTTTGGTTCTCACCTTGTTTTATCGGATCTCAATATTGGTCTTTTTTTTTGGATTGCCGTTTCAAGTATTTCTCCCATTGGCCTTCTGATGTCAGGATACGGGTCAAATAATAAATATTCTTTTTTAGGTGGTCTACGAGCTGCTGCTCAATCGATTAGTTATGAAATACCATTAACTTTATGTGTATTATCAATATCTCTACGTGCGATTCGGTAAGATAGAAATTATTCTCTATATTCTTACTTTATATTTATAGTAAGAGGGTGCGGAATGGATTGAGTAAATATCTTCATTTTTTATTCAGTATGCGGATAGATGAACTAAATCAGAGAGTTATATGAGTGAAAAAAAAAACAGCTTATAGATAAATTAGCAGTAAAAAAATTGAGTCTCATTTTCTATGTATAAGAATTAGAGAACTGAACGGAAATAAACATAAGAGGAAGAAAGCGTTTGCCCCAAGATTAGGGGACTTAGTCATCCTGACTTGAAGCGGGTTAAAAAGATCCACTATAGTAAGTTTTCACTATCGTTTGTATGTATTATCATACATAGATTCCCTTTAACCGATGATTGAACAAAAACGAATGGATGAGTAGAAACACCAAGATACACAAAGGGTTTGTAATAGAGATTATGTAAAAAAAGATTTCTGCATAATCTACTAAAGAATATTAATTGGGGCTTTAAGTTGGTAGAAATGATCAGGCAGTATTCCCCACGATTCCGATCCAGAGTATGCTCCTATCCGTCGATTAAATAAATGACTATTGGAAACGAAATAATCCTTTGTTTTGATTTTGTAAATCCACTTTTCGCAGAAACAGAAAGAAGAAGAGAAAACAAAAAAGGGTATAACTAAATACAATTAAAGTCAAAAAAAATAATAAAAAAGATATTTATTATTTTTTCTATATTCATATTTATATAGATAGCATTCGTATCATAATTCATGAATTTAATGTATAATTTTTTTTTCATAAGTGAAAACGAAGGGTTATTGATATCTTTATAAGGAGTATTCGATTGAAGAATTAAGTTATTACTCAACAAAAAAACTTAAAATGATTACTTAAATTATTAAATCCAAAGGATGAGATCAATTCAGAATCACTTTAATTTTTTTTTTAAATTTCTATGAAATAATTTATATTAATTATAATATAAATTTTTATTAAAGCAGAACAGACAGAATTCAATTGGGCTAATTCGGGCTCGTACAAAAAATTTTTATCTTAGATATTTTATAAACATATTAAGATAAAAAACTCCTGACCCTTTTTTATATTTATTTAAAGTCCTCAAGGAGCCGTATGCGGTGAAAATTTCATGTACGGTTCTGGAATAGCGATGGAAACAGTGATGGTATCAACGACTATAATTATCTAATAGTTCAAGTACAGTTGATATAGTTGAGGCACAATCAAAATATGGTTTGGGGGGGTGGAATTTGTGGCGTCAACCTATAGGGTTTATTATTTTTCTAATTTCTTCTCTAGCAGAATGTGAAAGATTACCCTTTGATTTACCAGAAGCAGAAGAAGAATTAGTAGCAGGTTATCAAACCGAATATTCAGGTATCAAATTTGGTTTATTTTACGTTGCTTCCTATTTAAACCTATTAGTTTCTTCCTTATTTGTAACGGTTCTTTATTTGGGTGGTTGGAATTTATCTATTCCGTACATATTTGTTTCTGATTTTTTTAAAATAAATAAAACATATGGTGTTTTTGAACCGACAATTGATATGTTTATTACATTAGTTAAAACTTATTTGTTCTTGTTCATTCCTATCACAACAAGATGGACGTTACCTAGGATAAGAATGGACCAGCTGTTGAATCTTGGATGGAAATTTCTTTTACCTATTTCTCTCGGTAATCTATTATTAACAACTTCTTCTCAACTATTTTCACTGTAAAAGAATATGATATTCTAGATTGCCCACTTCGATCAAACAAGAGAAATAAACAAAGATAAAATTATATATATTCATGATATGTTCCCTATGATAAACGGGTTCATGAACTACGGTCAACAAACAGTACGGACTGCAAGGTACATTGGTCAAAGTTTCATGATTACCTTATCCCACGTAAATCGTTTACCCATAACCGTTCAATATCCTTATGAAAAAGTAATCGCCGCGGAGCGTTTCCGTGGTCGAATCCATTTTGAATTTGATAAATGTATTGCTTGTGAAGTATGTGTTCGTGTATGTCCTATAAATCTACCCATCGTTGATTGGAAATTGGAAACTGATATTCGTAAGAAACAATTACTTAATTACAGTATTGATTTCGGAATCTGTATATTTTGTGGTAACTGTGTTGAGTATTGTCCAACAAATTGTTTATCAATGACTGAAGAATATGAACTTTCTACTTATGATCGTCATGAATTAAATTATAATCAAATAGCCCTCGGTCGTTTACCGATGGGAGTAATTGATGATTATACAATTCGAACAATTTTGAATTTGACTCAAATATAACAAAAAAAAGAAGTAAACGCGCGAGTAAATAAAATTTTTGAATTACTAGAATTCAATTTTGATTGAAAGAAATGATTTGTTACTTTTTGTTTGATCTCAATAATCAATAAATACCAATATCAATAGGTAATTGGTTGGTAAGAATTATGTTTTGTCTTAATTTGTATTGAAATTTTATGATATTATTTAGAATTTCGTACTCTTACTTTATTCAGAGAAAACATTAAATTTTTCCAATATCAATAAATGTACCCAGATTAATATTAATTCAGACCTCTTAGGATTTAATGAAAGTAGAAATTTCTTATGAATGATTAACTATTTTTTCTGGTCTGGTTATCAATAAGGTCATGAAAAAGAATTTCATTTATCTATCTCTTATCTTACATATAATGGATTTGCATGGACCCATACATGATTTTATTTTAGCCTTTCTGGGATTAGGTCTTATCTTAGGAGGTCTAGGAGTAGTATTACTTATCAACACAATTTATTGTTCCTTTTCGTTGGGATTAGTTCTTGTTTCTATATCTCTATTCTATATTCTTTCAAATTCTTATTTTGTAGCTGCTGCCCAACTCCTTATTTATGTGGGCGCTATAAATGTTTTAATCATATTTGCTGTAATGTTTATGAATAGTTCAGAATATTCCAAAGATTTTAATCTTTGGACCGTTGGAAATGGGGTTACTTTGCTGGTTTGTACAAGTATTTTTGGTTTACTAATGACTATTATTACAGATACGTCATGGTACGGCATTATTTGGACTACAAGATCAAACCAAATTATAGAGCATGATTTGATCAGTAATAGTCAACAAATTGGAATTCATTTATCAACAGATTTTTTTCTTCCATTTGAATTCATTTCGATAATTCTTTTAGCCGCTTTGATAGGTGCAATTTCCGTAGCACGCCAATACTAAATCTATAAAACTCTCAACAAATTAAACTTTTTTAGTTTTTGGTATCACATTTATTTCACTTCAATTAGAATTTAAAATTGTTTAGGTAAAAAATAGAAATTATTTTATTCAACGTATTCCCAGTTCTTTATTTTTTTTATATACTAGTCAATCAATTGAATGCGTTGCCTTGTTGTTCATATTCTATTTAAATGAAGCTTAATTAATAAGGAGTTGGTTAATGATGCTCGAACATGTACTTGTTTTAAGCGCCTACTTATTTTCAATCGGCATCTATGGATTGATCACCAGCCGAAATATGGTTAGAGCTCTTATGTGTCTTGAACTTATACTGAATGCGGTTAATATAAATTTAGTAACATTTGCCGATTTTTTTGATAGTCGACAATTAAAAGGAACTATTTTCTCCATTTTTGTTATAGCGATTGCAGCCGCTGAAGCAGCTATTGGGCCGGCTATTGTTTCGTCAATTTATTGTAACAGAAAATCAACTCATATCAATCAATCGAATTTGTTGAATAAGTAATATGAATTACTAATAGTATTAACCAAACTAGATATTCATAACTGCGAATTAGTGTGTATTATACATATCATGTTTGCGAAAATATAAGAAATCAAAGTATCTTGGTTCTTTCCTACGAGTCGATCCCTAAATAGATTGATTAGAAAAATTCTGTTAAATCTAAATTATTGATTCATCTGGTATCTAAATATATGATTCATTTACAAGTTTACTAGATCGAAAATTTTTTATTAAAAAAAATAATCGATAGATCCAATGTCACATTCCGTAAAGATTTATGATACATGTATAGGGTGTACTCAATGTGTACGAGCTTGCCCCACAGATGTATTAGAAATGATACCTTGGGACGGGTGTAAAGCTAAGCAAATTGCCTCTGCTCCAAGAACAGAGGACTGTGTGGGTTGTAAAAGATGTGAATCCGCTTGTCCAACGGATTTCTTGAGTGTTCGAGTTTATTTGTGGCATGAAACAACTCGAAGTATGGGTCTAGCGTATTGATACGTTCCGAAAAATCCGAATACATTTTCTCTTTTTACCTTTACCGACAAAGGCGTATGCTCAAAAAAAATATATTTTTTTGAGCACGCGCCTTTCTGGTCCAAGTGTATCTTGTTTTTACCACGAATTTTTTTCCTTGGTTAACAATAGTTGTAGTTTTTCCAATATTAGCGGGTTCCTTAATTTTCTTATTTCCTCATAGAGGAAATAAGGTAATTAAGTGGTATACTATATGTATATGTATAATTGAACTCCTTCTAACAACCTATGTATTCGGGTATCATTTCCAATTGGACGAGTCATTAATCCAATTGACAGAGGATTATAAATGGATCGATTTTTTTGATTTTTCTTGGAGATTGGGAATAGATGGAATTTCTATAGGACCCATTTTGCTAACTGGGTTTATAACAACTTTAGCTACTTTAGCGGCTTGGCCGGTTACTCGAGAGTCCCGATTATTCCATTTCCTAATGTTAGCAATGTATAGCGGTCAAATAGGACCATTTTCTTCTCAAGACATTTTATTTTTTTTCATCATGTGGGAATTAGAATTAATTCCAGTTTATCTACTTATATCCATGTGGGGAGGAAAGAAACGTTTGTATTCAGCTACAAAATTTATTTTGTATACTGCAGGAAGTTCCGCCTTTTTATTACTGGCAATTCTAGGTATTTGTTTAATTGGTTCATTAGAACCAACATTAAATTTTGAAACATCAGCTAATCAATCGTATCCGGTAACACTCGAAATTTTATTCTATATTGGATTTTTTATTGCTTTTGCTGTTAAATCGCCCATTATACCCTTACATACTTGGTTACCAGACACTCATGGAGAGGCCCATTACAGTACTTGTATGCTTCTAGCGGGAATCTTATTAAAAATGGGAGCGTATGGGTTAGTTCGTATCAATATGGAATTATTACCCCGCGCCCATTCTCTATTTTCTCCTTGGTTAATCATAGTCGGCACAATTCAAATAATCTATGCAGCTTCAACATCTCCCGGTCAACGTAATTTAAAAAAAAGAATAGCTTATTCATCCGTATCTCATATGGGTTTCATAATTATCGGTCTTGGTTCTATAAGCGATACAGGACTCAACGGATCCATTTTCCAAATAATCTCTCATGGATTTATTGGAGCTACACTTTTTTTCTTGGCAGGAACAACTTATGATCGAATACGTCTCGTTTATCTCGATGAAATGGGCGGCATGGCTATCACACTTCCAAAAATATTTACGACTTTCAGTATGTTATCACTGGCCTCTCTTGCATTACCGGGCATGAGTGGTTTTGTTGCAGAATTGATAGTATTTTTTGGAATACTTAGTAGCCAAAAATTTCTTTTAATGCCAAAAATACTAATTACTTTTGTAATGGCGCTTGGAATAATATTAACTCCTATTTATTCATTATCTATGGTACGCCAGATGTTCTATGGATACAAGCTTTGTAATGCCCCAAACTCTTATTTTGTTGATTCTGGACCGCGAGAACTGTTTGTTTCGATCTCTATTCTTTTACCCTTAATATCCATTGGTATTTATCCAGATTTAGTTTTCTCACTATCGGTTGACAAAGTCGAAGCTCTTCTATCTAATTATTTTAATCCATAGTTTTCATGAGTAAACCAAAAAATCAAACAAAAATCCTATTATTTTTCAGTTTAATAAAAATAAAGTTATAATTATATTATAACCTATAACCAGGTATGTAATGGATGTAATCAAGCGAGAACCCTTTGTTTTGAATCAAGTAATGAAACTGAATAAATTCAAAACAAAGGATCTCACTTGATTACACGAAGTTTTATTATATAGACTTATACTGTCCTATGTTTATTTTGTATTTTTCAAGTACTTTTTTTTCTTAAATTCAATTAGATGTTAATGTAAATGAACCGTAACTATGCAACCCTATTCCTAATAAATTAACCCCAAAATAGCATATCCAAATTATAAGAAAGCCCGTCGAGGCCACAATTGCAGAGTTTACACTTTCAAAATTTTGATTTGTTCGAGTATGTAAATAAATTGCAAATACAGTCCAAGTAATAAAAGCCCAAGTCTCCTTTGGATCCCAATTCCAATATGACCCCCATGCTTCATTAGCCCATACTGCTCCCGAAAGAATACCTATTGTTAAAAAGATAAAGCCTAAACTAATAATACGATAACTCCAAAGATCCAATTGTTGAATCAATTGAAACTTGTAATAATTTCTAGAAGAAAGAAAAGAAGTGTTTAGTAAACGATTATTTTTTTCTATTATGTATTGAATCTCCTCCAGCGAAAACGGCGCGTTTACTAAATTTTTCTTTTTAGTAAAAATCCTTATGAAATTTTGAAATGTAATGACTAGAAGAACTAGTGATAATAAGGATCCACATAAGAGAGCTGTATAACCCAATATCATCATACTTACGTGCATCATTAACCAATGGGATTGGAGAGCGGGTACTAATATTTCGGATCGAGTAATTTCAGTTAAAAGACCCGAAGTAGCAAAACCTTGAGTAAAAATAGCACTTGGCGCGGTTATTGCGTTTAAATTGAAATAGCTTTTTTTTTTTTTTAAATACGGAATCATATGAAGACTGGAGAAACTCCATGAAAGAAAGATTAATGATTCATATAAATTACTTAATGGTAAATGCTGTAAATAAATCCAACGAGTAACTAGTAATCCTGTTATACAGGAAAAAGTTGCCATCATTCCCTTTTCTGACGAATCAGATAATCCTACGATTTCATTTACTAATAAGGTTAGTAAATGAATTGTAATTACAATTGAAACGACTGAAAAGGATATATGTGTTAATATATGCTGTAAAGTTGAAAATATCATAAAAATAAAAAGGTGGGATTGAATTCAGTATATAACTTACTCTTTTCGAAGAGGCCATGCCGCCACTCGGACTCGAACCGAGATGCTCTAGCACTGCTTCCTAAGAGCAGCGTGTCTACCGATTTCACCATAGCGGCTTGTCCTAAATTATAATAACCTTTTTTTATTCAATTGTCGAGAGTGAAGTAATCAATTCAATACAAATTTATATTGAATTGAGTGATCTTACAGTTAAAACATAAGATCTAAACTTGGCATATTTGTCCTATAATAAAATAACTTTAAAAAAGTAAAAAGCTTTTTATTAATTTCGTTAAATTAAAAGTTAGGGTATATCTGGTGATAATAACTTAAAGAAAGACTTATTTATAAAATACATTTTGAATTTAATTAATTAGTTTGAACAACCTAGTAGTGACTAGAAATTTTCTATATGTTATTCTTTAATTAGTTTAATAAATATATTCAATATACATACATTGAATACTCTAAAAATACTAGAGTTATGCTATAAAATATAGACAATAAAAAAAGCTAAAACTTTTTTATTATCGAAGCGATGGGGATTTTTATTTTCCCCATCTTAAAAAAAAGAAAGTATACTCAAAAGAAAGGTTAAATCTTGTTCTTGCATTTATTCTTAAAAAAAAAAAAAAATAACTAAAGTAAGTCTACACAAAAATTATTGTTATTATAAAAGGGAAACAAATTAAATCAATGATTGCTGGTAAAAACAAAACATTAGAGAATACAAATTTTTATTTTTTTAGCTAGTTTTTTTTTCATTTTAGATTTTAGATATATAAATAGTTCAATATTAATTTAATATCATTTTATTTTTATTATAATTTAATAATTTTTTTATTATTAATTAATAAGCATATAAATAAAATAGAAAATTTTTTTTAATTTTTAAAAATTTTTTCTAACTTGTAATCTTGTAATAAAAAATGAAACTTATAAACAAATAAGACTGACAGCTTTTCAAATCAAAACAACTCATATTTTTCCAATCTTCGATTATGATTATTTATTTGTTGCATAAAAAAAACTTTTTGAATTCCTTGTAGAAAGAGATTTACCTAACGAAAAGGCTTTCAATGCTGCCCAATATCCTTTTTTTTTCCAACTATTTTTACGAATACGCTTTTTTGAGATAGAAGTACGTTTTTTCGGAACTGCCATTAAAAAATTATAATAAGTTTTTTGTTTCTATAGTTGTATGTCAAAGACATCTATTATCTCGTATTCAAAACAAATTGTTCTTTATTCTCCAGCTATTTATTTTCTAGATTGTACTCCCTTCAAAAAAAGAAAAAAAAATATATATTAAAAATATAAAAAACGATTTTTTATATTCCAGACAATATTGATTCCTATTTATTTTATTGTTTAACTTATCTCCTCATTCAAATACATATATATAAAACCCGCTATTCCATAAAAATCAAATTGATTTTTGTATCGCTACATGCATTTATACAAGTAATAAAATAGGTCTAAAATACATATTAAAAAATACTGAAAGTTTTAATAAAGCAACCCCTATACCTTTAACCTTATTAATATTAATTAAAAAATTCATATTAATTCTATTAATTTTTAATTAAATTGGCCAGGCTTACAAAAAAAAATAGTACATCTAATTTTAAAAGTTCCAATATAAATCGTTTTCTAAAAGCTTTTTTATTTTTCAATTTTTAATTCTTCCTTGAATTTTAAATAAAGTAAAATCTTGGATGTCATAGTTTAACGATCACAGTCTTTACTAAAAAAGAACTCTATTTTTTTACAATCAAATACAATCAACTCAGTTTCAAAAAAAATTGGCTAATGATTATGAATACCACAACTAAAAAAAACAACTTTTCTGATAAAAATTATAGTTTTTTAGGATTCAGAACAAAAAACTTGTGGTGTATAATTATTTATCCCTTCTCTAGAGATATATAAATTTTATAATATTTAATGTTAGTGATACGTAATAATAATTAAGATAAAAATTTCAATTTTTATCTTAAAATTTTACAATAAAGTATTAGTACTATATTTATTTTTTTTTTTTCAATAGTAATTTGTTCATCTGATTTGATGAAATTTTTAAAATGGTTAATAAAGGATTAAAAATAATGTAAGGATAGAAAATTATATATTTTAATTTTTTAGTTTATTAACCGATCCTTTTGATTTCAAAAAAAAAAAAAATAAGAGCCGGTAAATCAGAAACAATTAATTAAGATAAAACTTAAAACTAAAAAGATTTTTATGGAATATACATATCAATATTCATGGATTTTACCTTTTATTCCCCTTCCAGTTCCTATATTAATAGGAGTCGGACTTCTCCTTTTTCCAACGGCAACAAAGGATCTTCGCCGTATATGGGTTTTTACAAGTGTTTTATTCTTAAGTATAGTTATGAGTTTTTCAACGTATCTATTTATTCAACAAACAAAAAACCCTTCTATCTATCTATCTATAGGGTCTTGGACCATCAATAACGACTTTTCTTTAGAATTTGGTTTTTTGGTTGACCCACTGACTTCTATTATGTTAATTTTAATCACTACGGTTGGAATTACGGTTCTTATTTATAGTGACAATTATATGTCTCATGATCAAGGATATTTGCGATTTTTTGCTTATATGAGTTTTTTCAATACTTCAATGTTAGGATTAGTTACTAGTTCGAATCTGATACAAATTTATTTTTTTTGGGAATTGGTTGGAATGTGTTCTTATCTATTAATTGGTTTTTGGTTCACCCGGCCTACTGCAGCGAATGCTTGTCAAAAAGCATTTATAACTAATCGCGTCGGCGATTTTGGTTTATTATTAGGAATCTTGGGTTTTTATTGGATAACAGGCAGTTTAGAATTTTGGGATTTGTTTGAAATATTTAAGAATTTGGTTTATAATAATGAAGTTAATTTTTTATTTGCTACTTTGTTTGCCTTTCTATTATTTGCTGGTGCAATTGCTAAATCTGCTCAATTTCCTCTTCATGTATGGTTACCTGATGCTATGGAAGGGCCTACCCCTATTTCAGCCCTTATACATGCCGCTACTATGGTAGCGGCCGGAATTTTTCTTGTCGCCCGGCTTCTTCCGCTTTTAATAGTTTTACCCTACATAATGAATCTAATAGCTTTGATAGGTATAATAACCTTACTTTTAGGGGCCACTTTAGCTCTTGCTCAAACAGATATTAAGAGAGGTTTAGCTTATTCTACAATGTCTCAATTGGGGTATATGATATTCGCTCTAGGTATGTGTTCTTATCGAGCTGCTTTGTTTCATTTGATTACTCATGCTTATTCCAAAGCATTGTTGTTTTTAGGATCTGGATCTATTATTCATTCAATGGAAACTATTGTTGGTTATTCTCCAGATAAAAGCCAGAGTCTGGTTCTTATGGGAGGGTTACGAAAACATGTACCGATTACAAAAACATCTTTTTTAGTAGGTACACTTTCTCTTTGTGGTATTCCACCTCTTGGATGTTTTTGGTCAAAAGATGAAATTCTTAATGATAGTTGGTTGTATTCACCGATTTTTGCAATAATTGCTTTTTCCACCGCGGGATTAACTGCATTTTATATGTTTCGGATCTATTTACTTACTTTTGAAGGACATTTAAATGTTTATTTTCAAACGTACAGTGGAAAAAAAAAAAAATCGGTCTATTCAATATCTTTATGGGGTAGAGAGGGGCAAAGGATGATTAAAAATCATTTTTGCTTATTACCTCCTTTATTAACAAGCAATAATGATGAAAAGACTCCTTTTTTTTTAAAAAAAAAATATATCTATAGCATTAATAGTAATCTACGAAGTATGACGGTGCCTTTCTTTACTATTCTTAATTTTGATACTAAGAACTTTTTTTCCTATCCTCATGAGCCCAACAATACGATGTTATTTCCTATGTTTATATTAGGTCTATTTACTTTATTTATTGGAGTTATAGGAATTCCTTTCTTGAATCAAG